ACATTTTTCAAGTACAAAAGCTCATCATCTTCCCCTGAATTAGTGAATTAAACAGGATTCTTTTTTTTTGTTTTTGGAATTGTAAGCAGCAAGTCAATTTTGATAAATCTCATCGTATCGTTAAAGTCAATGTAAAATATTTATACAAACAAAGGAAGGAGATATAAACAAGATGCAGGGTCGTTTGTCTGCTTGGCTAGTCAAACACGGGCTAGTTCATAGATCTTTGGGCTTCGATTACCAAGGAATAGAGACTTTACAAATAAAGCCCGAAGATTGGCATTCCATTGCTGTTATTTTATATGTATATGGTTACAATTATTTACGTTCTCAATGTGCTTATGATGTAGCACCAGGCGGGCTGTTAGCTAGTGTGTATCATCTTACGAGAATAGAATACGGTGTGGATCAACCAGAAGAAGTATGCATAAAAGTATTTGCTTTAAGGAGCAATCCTCGAATTCCGTCCGTTTTCTGGGTTTGGAAAAGCGCGGATTTTCAAGAACGGGAATCTTATGATATGTTGGGAATCTCCTATGATAATCATCCACGCTTGAAACGTATTTTAATGCCTGAAAGTTGGATAGGATGGCCCCTACGTAAGGATTATATTGTCCCCAATTTTTATGAAATACAAGATGCTTATTGAATGGTAAGGAATTTATTTTCACTTCTACGACATAAAGACTTTTTATATTATATATGTTCTGCTCTAGATTAAATAGAGTAACTGATGTCCCGCAGGTATTCTATATATGGAATATGGATAGATAAAAAAATCAAAGACAAGTCCCGAATTCATTGAGATTTGAAAAAGTTTTCTTTTGGATGAGCTAAGAACCGATAGAATGAACTAAAAAGTTATGTATTATGAACTTTGTACCGCGTATCCATCAATTACTTACTTAGAGGGGTCAGAAAGTCCTATACCTATAAATTCTTATATTATTAGGAAATCAAGAAATATATACCAAAGGGAATCTGATTCTATTTGGAATTTATCTAAGATAATTCTTATTTATCTTCATCCTTTAACTCTTCGAGACTCTATTTTTATTTGAGTGTTTCAACTTTTTTTGAATATTTGGAATATGTATGAAGTATTAATATGCATTTTGTATGAGAGTAAACACAATATGAACAAATAAAAAAAATCGAAAACATAAAAAAATTCGTTATTTTCATTTTACTTTTAAAAACTTTCGACCCATCTATTTTTTTTTAGGGATAGATGGGGTATCTTGGGCGATAACTAACTAAATAACTTATGTACGTGTCATGATCTCGACTAGTAATGAATATGTATATCAATCCGTATTGGTTAATTTGTAGAATATATTATATATACTCATACAAAAAAAAGGTATGTGCCAAGAACCAGATTTGAACTGGTGACACGAGGATTTTCAGTCCTCTGCTCTACCAACTGAGCTATCCCGGCCATTCATTCACCCTTCTGGTGCATTATCTTCTCATTTTACTCGATAACTTGGGTCTATGTCAATTAAAAAAAGGACGAAAGTTATTACAAAGTCTTATCTAGGTATCGAAATCTCTTTGGTTTTCCAATTCGAAATTTGTCTATAATTTGATTATTATGAGTAATCATATGAATTGTGAATCACTCAAATGAGTACTCCTTGTTCAAAGATATCCATTTGTATGTCTATCATATATATCACAAGACTTGTTATAAGAGAAAAACACTTCCGTCCAGATCCATTTTTAAAAGAAAAAAAGATAACTAGTTAGGGAGTCAAAAAGCTTTTGGGGATAGAGGGACTTGAACCCTCACGATTTTTAAAGTCGACGGATTTTCCTCGTACTATAAATTTCATTGTTGTCAGTATTGACATGTATAATGGGACTCTATCTTTATTCTCGTCCGAGTAACCGATTAACCGGTTCTTTCAAAGAAAGATCTATCAGACTATGGAGTGAATGATTTGATGAATATTTGATTCTTTTTTCAACTTGAAATAGAGTCACAAAAATTCTTCCATTTTTTCATATTCATTTTTATTTCTAGAAAATTTCATATTCTATATTATCTAGAAATAAGAAATATCTAAAAATTCTAAAAATAGAAATACAGAATAGATTCGAAGTGTCATTAATTTCGAACAACCCAGCACAATCAACTCCATTTGTTAGAACAGCTTCCTTTGAGTCTCTGCACCTATCCTTTTTTTTATTCTTGCTTTCTGAATCCGTATTTTTTTTTTTTACTTTTGAAAAAGGAGTTGGCTCAGGATTACCCATTTTTATTAATTCCAGGGTTTCTCTGAATTTGAAAGTTTTCACTTAGTAGGTCTCCATACTAAGGCTCAAGCCAATTAAGTCCGTAGCGTCTACCGATTTCGCCATATCCCCCTTTTTTTGAAGATTTTTTTAAGATTAGGATCTCAGGGTGATGTCCTTCCCCTTTCTTTTTTTTCTTCCATTTCGGTCGGAACCATCGAATTCATGAGATTTTATATGAATTACTATAAAACCGAAAAATTTTTTGTCTATCTTCTTTCATCTCTATCGGAAGTCTATATTTGAATTTTTTTGGTCTAATCAGAAATGATTCTATCATTTCTGTAACTACAATTCAATATAGATGTATATATACCATATATATCCTATTCCCCGTTGATTTTGCCATACAATTTTGAATACTCAAAGGGTCGATTCTTTTTTTTTGATGATAGTCTATAAATGAAAGCAGAAGAATAGCTTATTAAGATTCAAAGTTAATCTTTATCGATTCTAATTTTTGTATTTCGATTTTGAAATGAATTTGAAAATTCATAGCTCTACTAAATTAAAAAGAGAAATCGAATTTCATAGAATTTCTAAATCTACTTGTTCTAGACACAAAATAGAATATACATAGAGAGAAATAAACTAAATTCAATATTTCTTTTTTTTTTATTTCAAATAGTTATTTGAAATTCGTATCATAAAAGAATAAAAATGAATAAGCCTAAAATAAAATATAGTTTATTTAATTCCCGTGCATGTAGAATTTATGTGAGCCCGCTTAGCTCAGAGGTTAGAGCATCGCATTTGTAATGCGATGGTCATCGGTTCGATTCCGATAGCTGGCTTTTCTCTATTTTTAGTTGTATTTGTTCAATCTTTTTATTCTTTATATTCTATCTATATTTATTCTATTTATATAGAAATATATATATATATTTTTTTTGAAATCGAAGAACAAAGAAAAGAATAAGGGTGCCTTTTTCTTCTTCAAAACGATCTATTATGTTATAGAAACTTCTAACTCTAAATAAAAGAAAAAGGAAAAGAAGAGGGGTCAATCTCGGCCGAACAAATCCGAAAAAACTCTTTCTTTTCTTTTTTTTTACTTATAATACAAAATATATAATATATAAAAAGGTTCGTATATGATGTATATACAATCCATTTCATTATTCATTGTAATACAATACTTCAGGGGATTTCGTTTCATTTATCATTTAGTTCAGTTTTAACTTAGGTTTTTTTGTCATATGGAATATATATATATATAAATAGAAATTAAAGAAAAGAAATAAAGAAAGGAGTCTTTATGTCGCGTTACCGAGGGCCTCGTTTCAAAAAAATACGCCGTCTAGGGGCTTTACCTGGACTAACTAATAAAAGGCCTAGAGCCGGAAGTGATCTTAGAAACCAATCACGTTCCGGGAAAAGATCTCAATATCGTATTCGTCTAGAAGAAAAACAAAAATTGCGTTTTCATTATGGTATTACAGAAAGACAATTACTTAAATATGTCCGTATCGCCAGAAAAGCCAAAGGGTCAACAGGTCAGGTTTTACTACAATTACTTGAAATGCGTTTGGATAACATACTTTTTCGATTGGGTATGGCTCCGACTATTCCTGGAGCCCGCCAATTAGTTAACCATAGACATATTTTAGTTAATGGCCGTATAGTAGATATACCAAGTTATCGTTGCAAACCTCAAGATACTATTATGTCCAGGGATGAACAAAAATCCAGAGTTCTAATTCAAAATTCTCTTGATTCATCCCCCCGGGAGGAATTGCCCAAACATTTGACTCTTCAACCATTCCCGTATAAAGGATTAGTCAATCAAATAATAGATAGTAAGTGGGTCGGTTTGAAAATAAATGAATTACTAGTGGTAGAATATTATTCTCGTCAGACCTAGCCCTAAAAAAATCCGAAGCAAGGGGTTTGGACAATTTGGCCCCTTTCTTCCGACAAAGTAAAATGACTTAAGGTTTAAAGTCGGGGGTTTGATACATATTTCTCCCAATCATATATTCTATCCCATCGTGAACTTTCCTATTGATGTATCATAGTCCACTCTTGACAGTATTTTACGTACCACAGCAATTCGAAATCGAAGAAATATATCAAAAATAGAAATAGAAAGAAGGATCTAACTCTTATGTTCTAATAAGAGTATTTCTTGTTGTTTTATTTGTTACAGTTAGGAATGTTGGCAAATTAAATTAGGTTTTAGGTGAAAATACGGAAAGAGAGGGATTCGAACCCTCGGTAAACAAAAGCCTACATAGCAGTTCCAATGCTACACCTTCAACCACTCGGCCATCTCTCCTACACACTGATTATGACTCAGAAACTGAAAAAATAGCGAGCCATTCCTACGTTCATATTTCTATTACTATTCTACTATTCTCTACTATTCGAGTTTGGTTTGGCTAGGTACGACTACGACCAACCCACCAATACTATAAACTAATAGTTAATAGTATAACGATATAGTAATAGACAATTTTTTTCTAAAAAAATTCTTTCTCGCAAGTCTTTTCTTGTGAACGAATCCAATAAATAAGAAATAGTTGTATAAGTCGTAGTAGAAAATATATATCTTTATTGAAATTTTTGGAAATGAATCCCTTTTTATGTTATTTTGTACTGTACAAACCCTTTGTTTGTGTAATCATTTTCCCATAAGGGGGAATGAGAAGAATTTTAGAATGGATTGATACCTATGCCTAGATCGAGTATAAATGGAAATTTTATTGATAAGACCTTTTCAATTGTGGCCAATATCTTATTACGAATAATTCCGACAACTTCAGGAGAAAAAGAGGCATTTACTTATTACAGAGATGGTGTGATTTGATTTTCTTTAGTATTTCATTTCCTTTTGCTGTTCCTAGTTTTAGGAGAACGGCACACGATTCGGGATAGAAAGAACAAAAATTCTTACTTCCATATTATAGAAAAAAAGAAACCTACGCTTGTTGAAGGTGAAGTTTCGAAATAGAACAATCCCTTCTGTCGTGTATCCCCGATTGATGCAACCTCAGATACTATGTTTCAGTTATCGATTTTAGTATTGAGCGAAAGGCGTAACCTTTGTGTTTTGTATTACAGGTCAATCCTACTTCCTAGTAATATAGTACCAATAGGCGGCATAGGGGAAGAAACACTACACTTAGCAATCAACAACACGAAAGCTTTGTTAAAAATTACTTACCTACTCCCTTTCTTTTCGTATCTTATCTGGATTGGGACTAACAAGAATGGTTGGGACAACAAACATCCATCTCGTTCGTACTTTGGATACCCATATAACCATCGAAGACTGTTGAAGTGACTATTTCCTGGAAATTAGGAGGCGTTGAGGACAAAGGAATTGTTGGAGTTATCTTTTCTATTTAGTACGACGACACGCGATTCTAGTAAAAGCTCTTGCGCAAGAAGGTTGGCTAGAGATTTTTGTAAAAACACTAGCCCCGCTGAGTTCATAATGAGAATGTTTTAACCCTTTTTGATTATTCCATGTATTTTTTATTTTCATTATGTATATTAAGGGAGGAGCCGTATGAGGTGAAAATTTCACGTACGGTTCTGGAACGGAGATTCTTTGATTTGAATCGAATAACGACCGTAACGGATGTCAGCTCAATCCGAAGGAAATTATGCGGAAGCTTTACAGAATTATTACGAAGCTATGCGACTAGAAATCGATCCCTACGATCGAAGTTATATACTCTATAATATAGGCCTTATTCACACAAGTAATGGAGAACATACGAAAGCTTTAGAATATTATTTTAGGGCACTTGAACGAAACCCATTCTTACCACAAGCTTTTAATAATATGGCAGTGATCTGTCATTACGTGCGGCTATCTCCACTATAGAAAGAAAAGGGAAGACAAAAACAAAATCTGCTAGTAAATACGAAAACAAGGCTCGCTACAAATGCATCGTCGAAAACGATGATTTCTTTGAGCTGTAGCAAAGAAAGAGACTTCATATTATCATATTAATAGAAGTCAAAACATGCCTAGATACTTTTTTCTATGTCTATGGATAAAAAAAGGATCTAATTAATAGAGAGGAAGCACCGTAAAGATCAATTAATGAGGTTTTTTGCCAATACATTAAGAAAAGAACTGCTTACTTATGTCTACATATAAAATAGAGAAAAGTTAGGAATTAACTTCTGTAATAGAGTCGATCCACTAAGACTAAGGTATTAAGCGGCGGTGTAGGATCAAATCCCAAAGACAGTAAGTCTTTTCTTTATTACTTATGTTTATGAAGTAAAGCCTTTTTCAAAGATTCTATAGAACTTTCAATATGAAACCGAGATAGTTACCTTGCGGAAAATACGACGGCTAGAAGTAAATACCTATGCTTTTTTCTGCAGGTAGGAGAAAAGATAAAACTGAAACTGATTGTTAATTAAATCAAAAGGAAAGTTTGAAACTCATGTGATTAACCTCTTTTGGTTCCCCTGAACAGTGTTATATAGATCTATAAGAAATCTCATTCAGTTTAACGACACCAAAAGAATTCACTGCGGAGCCGTATGAGGTAGGAAACTCTCAAGTACGGTTCTAAGGGAAGGAATCGACCCACATATTCCTATTCCGACCGGGGAGAACAGGCCATTCAACAGGGGGATTCTGAAATTGCGGAGGCTTGGTTCGATCAAGCCGCTGAGTATTGGAAACAGGCTATAACACTTACTCCTGGAAATTATATTGAAGCGCATAATTGGTTGAAGATCACGGGGCGTTTCGAATAAAAGAAGAAAATTTTTTTTTATTAGTTTAAATTTTTTTCTCCTTTGTTTGAATTCATCTTGGTCCATTAGTCAAATAACATTCTTCGAGGAAGAACCAATCAAAGAATTTCATTATATTCCTTTTCGGATCGTTCTAGTTTGTTTGGTATTTCGTAGGGATAAAGAATACATATATAGAGTACAGAATCGATTGATTTCTTTTCGTCTATTGGCTATTAATACAATACAAATACATACAAATAAATTACTATTTTAAATATCAAAAAAGAAAATAGATATTTTCTTTTTTGATATTTAAAATAAAATCCAATTCGAATATATCCACTATATATAATATATATAATAAATAATAAAATAAAAAAAGAATTCTAAATTTCAAAACAAAAAAGATTAATATTAATAAAAAATAATGAATTATGAATTATCTAGAATAATTAATTATTCTATGTAAAACATTAAGTAGCTCCATCT